ACATTCCACATCCCACTTCAAACTTTTCGATTCCTCGGGTAGCCTCCTCTATAAAGGCATTCCAGCTTCAGAGGCAGGTGAGCCGGGCCAGGAAGGAGTTTAACTGCTGGGAGGGAACCGGATCCTACTCGAAGCACTCCACCACGAATAAGAGTCTTCGGGTTGGATAGGCAGTAGAGATAGGAACTTCTATCTGTAGGGCGGGCTTTCAAGACAGAAATGCACTACTCCGTCTGGAAAGGGCTTTTCCCTCGTGGGGAAAGAGAAGAACCCTAAGGGTAAGGCCAGAAGGGAGTCAAAAATCAATAGAAAAAATCCCTTCCCGGCGGACCGGGACTCCACGTCTGGGTCTTATTCCATCTCAAACTCGGATTAAGAAGAGTGCCCTTGAACTACAGATCAATCATAATAAACAATACAAGAAAAGAAATGGATTCTCCTGCCGGCGAGAAAGGAAAAAAGGGCAAAAAAGAAAGGGGGCCGGGAAGAGGAGATTAAGGATAGTCACCCCACTCCATAGATAGTGAACACAGATTCCTGTTTAATTTTAAATTCCTTTCGGGTCGAAAACGCGGGCTGCTGGTGGGGCTGTGCCCATTCTCCCTCCTCTTCCACTTTACAACCGGAATAAGGAACCTTAGAATTCACCCTACCTGTCGATGAAAAAATGGGATTTGAGAGGACCACCAGCTAGCGGATCAGAAATTTTTTTATGGAATGTCCTACTATTTATTGCCCGAGCTTTCCGATCAACCGATCCCCTATTTCAGGGACATCCCCTTGTTAGGTAGGGCCAGGGATCACTAATTAGTCGAATGAGCCCATCCCTCTGGCCTATCATTTATTGGTCGATCCGGCTGGCGGCTCCTGCATCTCCACGGGGGGCCCTTCATACAAGTTTGTTGCTAGGAGTCCCTCTAGTCGAATCAATAATCAATAGAAGTTTACTGACCTGGCTCTTCAATCGACGATCTACTGCTCCCTCTTAGTTGCAGATGCCCATGCTTTGATTCGAAAGCCCTAGCCAGTGATGAATCCCCAGTAAGATCGGAGTATTGAATTTATCCTCCCTTCAGTCCTGTTTGAACCCGTCCCAGCAACGACCACCTTCCTACTGCAAGGTGAGGCTCTGCCCTTCCCCTAGAATCCACTCCGGGTCGGAGGAGCTGCTAGTCCAACTTCTTGAGCAGCCGAGATATTGAACAACGAACATTGAATTCCTTGCCTCACCCTGAGATGAGAGGGGAGGTTGATTTGCCTCGAATCCTGGACCTGATCTTTAATCCTACACCGGTTAATGATGCGATGGGAGAAGTTTTTTTTTCATTTTTTCATCAACGCTGGCCCAGTCGAGGCTCGTCCATGCCCAATCCCAACGGGCAAACCTTCGATCCGCCCCTAGCTCTATAATCCACCCGTCTTCCCCAGTCCCGGAAAGCCCCCCCGGCCTAGCCCTCTTTCTCAACTCGAGTCTTAAGCTCAGCGGCTTTCATCGTTGACGAGCACCTGCGCTAATAAGACAAAGAAGTGGGGAGTCTATGCCTTGAATGAATCAGTAACAACGAATTAGTGGAATGAGAGATCAAGAGACGTATAGGGGGGGGCCTATCAATCATTGGTGGACCTTCCCTTGAACCGGTCACGGAGCTCTCAACGGAGTTGTTTAGGTTCTGGAATTCCATCTCTAGTTGGGGGTTTCGGTTCGAAGGTTATAAAACGTGGTGCGGGTTCATCTCTCTCGACCAGTTCCGGTTCAAGGGAAGGGTGATCGAGGGGACCGGACTTTAGATCTCTTTCTTCTCTATGGCGGGAGGTTTTTTTCGTATCAAGAGTGTGTTGGGGAGGCCGGGGAAGGCGGATTGGATCGAGAGGCGATGCCTATGCCTCTTCTTTATCGATAGGATTCCCATCATTTGCAGTCTCCGGCGAAGGAGACAAGAGCGAGGCACCGAACATGTTCTATCACCTTCGGTGTCTCCATCCGTCATTAGTAATCTCAATCCGCTTTTCCTATTCACTAGCACACTGCGCGCTACAACCAGCAGCCCCTTTACTAGTAAGGTAAAACGCTAGCGCGCAACGGCTGAAAAGCCAGCAACTTGTTAGGAGTAGGTTTTGGCTTGCCCCTTTCTTATTATTAGTAAGATAGGTTTGGAACCCTATACAAGGGGCTGCTTGCTGCTCGCCCCTATCTCTAAAGGGGCTTATGCACTCCACTCGTTACCACTAAATGACGAAGCCAGGAGCGGAAGGAGGGACTTGAACCCTCAACCTCAGCCTTGGCAAGGCTATGCTCTACCATTAAGCTATTTCCGCCAGCTACGGTAGTGGCGAAGCACTACTGAGCAATTCACGTATCACTTGATACGGACGACTTCTGTTTTTCCGCCGGACCACACTCTTGACTTCCGATCGAGCTACGAGCATGAGTAGGTAGGCGGCTAGGGGGGGGGGGCTGGGAAGGAAGGGCCCTCCCTTTTTTGCTTCGCGCCAGATGAGATGATGATTAGTGGGTCAGGTCCAGTGTGTGCTCTTGATCACAATAATAAAATGAAAGGGAAGGGGCTGGGCTGCCCTTTCAATCAATCTCCGGCCGCTCAGTGCTGCTATTGGTGCGAGTTGTAAGGAGTCTTGGTCTCGAGCTGGGTGGGGCGTGATTTCATTCTCGTAACGGGAGTGAGTGCACCGCAAGACCAGACAAGCGACTCCCTCGCCTCGCAGCGGCGGCGTCTGTCTTTTAAGTTAAGTCATTTCCTAAGACGGCTCCTCTTATTCTACGATAATCCAAGCAGCAGCTCCGCGAGTCCGCTCGGAACCAGTCGATTCCTGAGCCATTCGTTCTCCCCTCTCGGTTGGCGTTTGCCAGCCACTAGAGCAAGTAAGAGAACCTGCAGTGAATGCACTTAAAGGACCACAGATTTTGACCGGATTGTACACCTTTGTGTCTGGCTATGTATATGAATGTGCATAAAGAAGGGACGGGGCATCTCTCCCCCCCCCCCCCCCTTTTTTTTTTGGGGGGGGGGGGGAATAAGATGCAGCGGCACCTCACGAACTTCTTACTGGGGCAGCACCATCCTATAGGCGCGAGTGTTTGGATGCACGTGTTTTGCCTGCGCAGTTAAGAGAAAAATTGTCCCCAAGGTAGTTTACTTGCTTACTTGTTAGAGTAAGCAAGTAAACTACCTTTCGGAAGAAAATATGATGTGAGGACCCGATCCACCAACTATCTGAAATGTTGGCAAACAGGGCCATAGTAGTGACCAACACTACCTTTTCCTGATCATCATGGCTTTTTCCCTTTGCCCTTCTTTTATGGGAACTCAAAACTCAAGTGACCTTTCTTCTTGCAGGACCACTCTATGTTTTTCAGGTCCTTCCGCGCTCACTTTGTGCTTTTTCTTCTTTTGAAACATATTCTTTTGCGCAGCATTAGTCTTTTCAGACTGCTGTTCAAATTTCTTTTCAGCTTCTGCCTAAAGAAAATGGTCAGATCAATCATAGTTAAAGGAGGAGTTTCACGGGAGAGAGTGGTTGTCAAAGACTCAAACGACTTCAGCAGACTTCCCGGTCACTGATCACGATCAGTCATTTTTACTCTCACTGCTACAAATTATTTTTTAATCTTCTCCATCTTGTCTAAGTGCTGAGACACGCTCGTCCCCTCTTGCATCTTGCTTGGAAAAAACCGTTGCCGAAGAAACTTCATGTTTACCATTGTCACTGACTCATACATTCTCTGTGGAGTCTCCCGGATTTCTCATGCAGACTCAATGTCTCCCACTGAAACTAGTACCTTATCCTTGACCACCATTAGCACAGCTTCGAAGAATAACTTTTTTTACTGTCTACAACTATGGATGCTGTTCATATGCTTTCTTTTGTTGTTTGGCTACAACAACATCAACTTGATTGAAGAAGCCATTAGCGCCAGATCTGCGGGCTTCTCTTTTCTCAAGAATGAAAAAAAAAGATCCTGTTCTTTGAGAAGCAACTGCATTCTCATCTTCCAAACATCTACGTTTAGAGGTTCCATTTTGCGATGCTTGACAATCGTATGCGTTAATGCAGTAATCATATCAGCAACTATAGATCCAGAAGATTGTATCGCTACCATATCCGCACAAGCTGGGCTCTCATACCAGATGATAACAATCTTTAACTGAAAGAAAGACAAAATTTCTAGGAATGTGCAGAGCTGAGACCTGCTGTTGTTGAGTGGCAGCAAATGAGAAAGACATATAGTTTGATTCGAAAAACTATTATATATAATATAAAATATAAATAAGTATAAGTAAAGTTTAAAATATGAAAATAGAAAACTCTTTGAGATCACTCCACTCTCTCTCTCGCGCCTTTCTTCAGCTTGTTCCTGTTCGTCTATTCGGGACGGGCAGGCAGCCCACATACATGAAGAGAAGAAGAGAGGGGGGGGTTACTTGCTTGGTGCTTGCGCTAAGCAAGGCGGTCGAAGAAGGCCACAAGTGGAAGCAACCGATGCTTTGGTCATTCAGTTGACTCCTTGCTGCCAGTCCGTGCTTGCTGTCATGCTGGCAAAAGCAGGGGGTTTCGGCCGGTTTTACCTACTATTGGATTTGAACCAATGACTCTCGCCGTATGAAAGCGATACTCTAACCGCTGAGTCAAGTAGGTCAAGCTGAGTCAAGTCAGAGAAAATAGACCCATATAAGAGAAAGCCGCGCAACCAGAGTTCCCCTTACTATACAAGGGGGGGGGGGGGCGGAGCGTTAAGAAAGAGAAAGCGTTATCACTATACGAAATGAAGCAGCGGCTAGCACGCTAAGATCAACCACTTGGAGAACGTGAAGCCTTTTTTCTCGGTCGTCTGTCTTAATATAAGTGGATTCCGATTCATGCGGTCGTTCTCTGCGGCATTGGTGTTTTCACTCCCCACTCTCCACCATAACAAAAAGGTTCCACTATATCTCAGGAGTAGTCAAAGGAAGTACGGCGGGTCCGAGTAGGAAAAAAGAAACTAA